AGAATGTTAATAAATTCCAAAATCCATTTCGTCGTCCCGTAGCGACAACCGTTTTTTTGATTGGTACTGTAGTAGCTCTTTGGTTGGGTATTGGAGCAACACTACCTATTGATAAGTCCCTAACTTTAGGTCTTTTTTAAATTGATTTGATTGTTAAATAAAAAAAAATAGATTACGACATGTGTATCTAGGGAATCATCGCTTTAAAGTGAATTTTCCCTAGATACATCTATTCAATTTTATTTTGGACCTATATCCGAATATATGGATTGTGCTAAAGATTTAAAACAAATTTTTATCTTTTTAGACAAAAGCTTAGAAAAAAAAAATGAAATTTATTCAAAATGCTTTTTTATTTCTAGAATATTCAATATATGTTTTACATCTTCTATGCGCAAATGTTTAATTTTCATAAGATCTTCTTGACTGTTATTCAAAAGGTCCAATAATGTATGTATGTTGGACCTTTTGAGGCAATTATAGACCCGCGGGGGCAATTCTGATTGGTCAATAAAAATATATTTCAATGTGATTTCTTTTTTAATTTTTCTTGGATTAGCCAATTTACCATGAAAAGTAAAAAGGGGTAAAGTAACTTTGTGTTGATTGTTTTCGAAATGGAAGTTTTCTTCTTCTGCATGTAAAAAGGGAATAAATAAATCAATCAAATTCCGAGAGGCTTCATGAAGTGCTTCTTTAGGAGTTAAACTTCCATTTGTCCATATTTCGATAAAAAGTATCTCTTGTTTTTCATTCCCATTCACATAAGAATGAATACTATGATTCGCATTTCGAACGGGCATGAATACAGCATCTATAGGATAACTACCTTCTTGAAAGTTATTTGGCGTTTTTATACGATATCCACGATTCCTCTCGATTTGTAATTCAATACACAAATTAATTGGTTCTGTTAGGTTAGCTATATGCTGTGTATTATCAACGATTTCTATAGAGGGTGGTAAAATAATGTCTTGAGCAGTTACATATCCAGGACCCTTGACACAAATAGACGCGTTACGAGTTCCATACAGATTACTTCTCAATACAATTTCTTTCAAATTCATTAAAATTTCATGTACAGATTCTTGAATACCTACGAAGGTAGAATATTCGTGTGGTATTTTCTCAGATTTTGCACGTGTAATACATGTCCCTTCTATTTCTCCGAGTAAAGCTCTTCGCATCGCGATGCCTATTGTATCGGCTTGGCCTTTCATAAGTGGGGCCAGAATAAAGCGTCCATAATAAAGACGCTTACTGTCTGCTCTTGATTCAACACATTTCCACTGTAGTGTCCGAGTAGATACTGTTACTTTCTCTCGAACCATAGTAATATTATTTGATCAAATCATTGAATTATTTATTTCTCTTGAAATCTCTTCAATGTTTACACACGTCTTTTTTTGGGAGGCCTACAACCGTTATGTGGCATAGGGGTTACATCCCGTATGAAACTTAATAGTATGCCGCTTCTACGAATAGCTCTTAATGCCGCATCTCTCCCGAGACCGGGGCCCTTTATCATGACTTCTGCTCGTTGCATACCTTGATCCACCACTGTCCGAATAGCATTTCCCGCTGCGGTTTGAGCGGCAAACGGTGTCCCTCTTCTTGTACCCTTGAATCCACAAGTACCGGCAGACGACCAAGAAATTACTCGACCCCGTACATCTGTAACAGTCACAATGGTATTGTTGAAACTTGCTTGAACATGAATAACGCCCTTTGGTATTCTACGCGCATTCTTACGTGAACCAATACGTCTATTTCTACGTGAACCAATTTTTGGTATAGGTTTTGCCATATTTTATCATCTCATAAATATAAGTCAGAGATATATGGATATATCCATTTCATGTCAAAACAGATCCTCATTTTTTTACTGATTTTTTTGTACATCTGTACATCAGGTCCTTTCTATTTCGGGATTCTTTTTTGGTTTAAAAAGATTATCCTTGTCTTTGTTTATGTCTCGGGTTGGAACAAATTACTATAATTCGTCCCCGTCTACGAATCAATCGACATTTTTCACAAATTTTACGAACAGAGGCCCTTATTTTCATATTTGTCACTCCCTTTCTTAATTCTGAATCTACTTAAATTGAAAGAAAATAAGTTTCTTAAAATTTCTAACTTCGAATTGTATCCCTACGAAAGAATGTTGAAATCAAAAAACCACCAAATTCTTTGAGTCTTTACTTTTTAATATACTAAATACTAAATATACAAATTCTATATATAAAAAAATATACTAAATATACAAATTCTATATATAAAAAATATACAAATTCTATATATAAAAATTCTATTTACTTTAGTTGAATCATAAGAACTTACCAAAATTTTGATTCTATTTACGGGTAGTATATGTATAAAATTACGTTGAACCTTTCCCCAAGCAAAACCCAGAATTCGATTTTCATTATCTAAACGAACTCGAAATATACATACCATTGGGATGTAGTTCAGTAATTAAACCCTCGCGAATCCTTTTTTGTTCTTCATTACAGGTAAAACGGCTTTGAAGCATCAACTAATCAAAGAGGCATAATATTAGAAACCTACCCTATATACTCTTTTTTTTTTCACAAATATGAAAGTTCCGCATATGATTTGGCTATCAGAAAGATTACCATATATAACACAAAATTTCCCCGCCGATTCCTTCTATTCGAGCTTCTCGGTCTGTCATTATCCCTCGAGAAGTAGAAAGAATTACAATTCCCATTCCGCCTAAAATTCTCGGAATTCGTTGATAGTTAGAATAGATTCGTAGGCCGGGTCGGCTGATCCGTTTTAAATTTAAAACGGTTCTATATGGTCCTTTCCTATTTCTCCTATGTCGTAGGGTTAAAACCAAAAAAAAATTATTGCTATCCTGATGTTTTCTCACGTTTTCAATAAACCCTTCTCGTAAAAGGATTTTAACAATATTTTCAGTGATGTTAGTAGATGGTATTCGAACTGTTCTTTTTTCATTCATGTCAGCATTTCGTATAGAGGTTATTATGTCAGCAATAGTGTCTTTACTCATGATAAACTAAGATTATTGTTCCCCCCGAATTTTGATATAATCAACATGCTCTATTTCTTTTTTTCTGAATTCATAAATATTTATGAATTTTAAAAGGTATATACGTGATATACAAACAATCTACTAATTAAATTTAAATTAATACATTTCATTCAAATATTATAAAACTATATCGCGGCATTCCCTTATAATACTTCAGGTGCTAATGAAACGATTTTAGTGAAATTTAACTGTCTTAATTCCCGGGGGATCGCGCCAAAAATGCGGGTTCCTTTTGGATTTCCTTCTTGATCAATAACAACCGCAGCATTGTCATCATATCGTATTATCATACCGTTGTCGCGTTTGAGTTCTTTACAAGTATGTACAATTACAGCTCGGATCACTTCTGATCTTTCTAGAGGTGTATTTGGTACTGCTTCTTTGATTACAGCAACAATAACATCACCGATACGAGCGTATCGTCGATTACTAGCTCCTATGATTCGAATACACATCAATTCTCGGGCCCCGCTGTTGTCCGCTACATTCAAATGGGTTTGAGGTTGAATCATATCTTTTTTTTATTGTTTTGTTTTTTTCAATGTAAAAGGTGAAAAAAAAAAAAGAAATATTGTTTGTTCAAAACAAAACAAGAAACCTACAATTGTATTTTTTTATCAAAAAAATTCTTTCCTTTTGTTATACATTCCTATCCTATACCGAAAGAATGAATTGAGTTCGTATAGGCATTTTTGATGCCGCTATTGAAATAGCCCTTCTGGCTATATTTTCTGCCACTCCGCTCATTTCATAAAGTATTCTGCCGGGTTTAACAACAGCTACCCAATATTCGGGAGATCCTTTCCCCGAGCCCATACGTGTTTCTGTAGGTCTTACTGTAACTGGTTTGTCTGGAAATATACGTACCCAGATTTTTCCGCCGCGGCGTGCATTTCGTGTCATTGCTCGCCGACCCGCTTCTATTTGTCTAGACGTGATCCAAGCGGGTTCAAGTGCTTGAAGAGCATATCTACCAAAGCAAATACGATTACCTCGATAAGATATTCCTTTCATTCTTCCTCTATGTTGTTTACGGAATCTGGTTCTTTTGGGGTTATAGTTGATGGTTGTTTATCAATTCCACCCATCTCTACTACAGAACCGGACATGAGAATTTCTTCTCATCCAGCTCCTCGCGAATTAAATGATTAAAAATAAAATACATGCTGAATATTGAATCGAGAGATTCTTTGAAATTCCATTTAATAGAATTTTTTTTATCTTTTGATTTAATATATAATTAATCATGTATTCTATTTATATATAATGTAATTTAGGTATAATGTTATAATAAATCTTTATTTTGCTTTTTATTATCATATCGAATTTATTCAAAATAAAATAAAAATTCGCGGGCGAATATTTACTCTTTCAACATTCAGTTGTAAGATTAGTTTATGACATAATCTTTCAAAAAAACATGAATTCTGGTTCGTTCCGCCATCCTACCCACTGAATCATTAGGATTCCTTTTCAATAGAATCTGATGCATTCACAGGTTCTGTCGTTCCCACCACCTCTCGAGTAATGATTAGGTCTGGATTCTACAACGGAGTCCCTAATGAAATTTGTTTTTGAGTCAATCTTCTCAGTCTTTATTGGCTCGGGGCTCTTTATTTGTGGTTTTATCCACGTATTGGTCTAATTAGGATCAATCAGTATTGATGCTTTATTACATTCTTTTTTATGAGATGACTCATAGACCGTCCATATTGGAATCATATATCGTTGATATTCTTTTTAGATCTCTTCTATTTATCTGTATACTTTTCTTGCTTTACAACCCATAATCAGATTGGTTTTTCTTTTTTGTTTTTGTATTTGCAAAAAAAAGATTTCAGTTGCTACAACGAGATGACTTATATATCATATTTTGACTGGTTCTTTCTTTATATCCAGATAATGCGAAGCGATGAGTTGG